TATCTGGATATCGTTTATCCCTACGAAATACCCGATGAAAGAGAACGATTTTAGATTTAGAAGGGATATAATGAAATTTTTGGATTGGTTCTTCCTAGAGAACCTTTTATTTGACTAATAGATAGAACAAACAATTAATTATTTAATTCTAACAAATATAAAAAATAAGAAACTTAAACTAAATAATATATATTATAGTAATTAAAAATTAATTAATAAATTAAAAAAATTAAAATACACTAAAAAAAAGCCGTCTTATTCGAAACGCCTTGTGATCTTCAACCAATTCTGCGCTTCAATATAATTACCCGGAGTAAGCGCTAGAGCTTGTTTCCAATATTCGGCAGCTTGATCGAACCAAGCCTCCGCAATTTCAGAATCTCCTTGTCGAATGGCCTGTTCTCCCCGGTCGGAATAGGGTGGGTAAATTCCTTCCCTTAGAACCGTACATGAGATTTTCATCTCATACGGCTCAGCGCAGCGGTCAAGTTCTTTTGGTTTTAATAGACCATATCGAATTAAATGAGATTTCTCGTGGATCTATCCCATTTTTTCTCTCGCGTTAACCAAAAGAAAAAGAGGTTATGAGTTTAAAACTTGGATTTTGCTTACTAATTTAATCAGTTTTCTCTTTTTTCCCACCTTCATAAAGCATAAGCTTTTCCACTCTCAACTATCATTAGAGTTTTCTAATAAAGGTAACTATCTCGGTTTAATATTAATATATAAATATATAAATTATTATATTTATTTATAGAATCCTTGAAAAAGATTTTCCTTTAGTTTATAAGAAGGAAAAGGTTTACTATCTTTGGGATCTGATCCTACACCGCTGCTCAATACCTTAGGGGATCAACTCTATTACATAAGTTGATTCCTAACTTTTATTTCATATCATGACATAAATAAGCAGTTCTTATCGTATCGGCCCAAAACCTCGCGAATTGATCTTTACGGTGCTTCCTCTATCAATTAGATCCTTTATCCATCGAATAAAGTATCAAGGCATACCTAATTTCGTCATATTCATAACTTCAAATTTTATGAAGTTTATTTCTTTGCTACAGCTGATAAAAATCGTTGTTTTGGACGATACATATGTAGAAAGCCTATTTTTTCTAGTATTTATTAATAAATTTGCTCTTTTTTTCCTTTTTTTTCTATAGTGGAGATAGTCGCACGTAATGACAGATCACGGCCATATTATTAAAGGCTTGTGGTAAGAATGGGTTTCGCTCTAGTGCACGAAAATAATATTCCAAAGCTTTCGTATGTTCTCCGTTTCTCGTGTGGATAAGGCCTATGTTGTAGAGTATATAACTTCGATCATAGGGATCAATTTCTAGTCGCATAGCTTCATAATAATTCTGTAAAGCTTCTGCATAATTTCCTTCGGATTGAGCCGACATCCGTTACGGTCGTCATTCGATTCAAAAAATCTCCGTTTCAGAACCGTACATGAGATTTTCATCTCATACGGCTCCTCCTTTATGTACATAATGAAACTGATACATGGAATAAAAAAAGATTAAAATATTCTCATTATAAACTGAGTGGGGCTGGTGTTTTTACAAGAAATCTCTAACCAACCCTCTTGTAAAAGATCTTTCCCTAACATCAAGTATGTTGGTACTAGATAAAAACCGGGTAACTCCAGCAATTTCTTTGTCTTAAACGCCTCTTAATTTTCAGGAATTAGTCACTTCAACAGTCTTCGATGGTTATACGGGTATCCAAAGCACGAACGAGATGGATGTTTGTTGTCCCAACCATTCTTTTTAGTCCTGATCCTGATAAGTAAAAGGGATAATTTATAACAAAGTTTTCGTGTTGTTGATTCCGAGGAGTAGTGACTCTTCCTCTATGCCTCCTATTGATACTAGTGGAGTAGGTTTGACCCAACACAACCATAGGGGTGTAGTGTAACCTTTCGCTCAATACTCTATAATCGACAATTGAAGCATTTGAGGTTGCATTAATCGGGGATACACGACAGAAGGGTTTGTTTTATTTACAAACTTCACCTTCAACAAGCGTAGATTTATTTCAATAATTTTTGTCTTTATATCCCGAATAATAATGCGCCTTTCTCCTAAGAATACTAAGAGCGTTAAAAAATAATAATATAGAAATACAATAAATAACGAAATAAAATAAAAACAAATCGCACCATCTCTGTAATAAGCGAATGCCTCTTTCTCGCCCGAAGTTGTCGGAATTATTCGTAATAAGATATTGGCTACAATTGAAAAGGTCTTATCAATAAAATTTCCATTTATTCGAGATCTAGACATAAGCAGAAATTCATTCTATAATTTCTTTTAATAAACTTTGTGAGAAAATAATCCCACAACCAACAAATTTTTTAGTACGAAATAACATAAAAACAGACTCATTAAAATTCAACTTCTACTCAAATTGTTTCTTTTTTTTTTTTTACAGGAATCGATAAAAACTTATTTGAAGGCGGTTATATTTCATCCAAACGGAAATCTAGTAGTATTAAGAATATAGGATTGGAAAATATTCCAATTTCATCAAAGTTGAAGAATTAACGAATTTATCCTAATCTGTAGGATAATTCGAGACGTTTTAATTAAGTTATGTATTTTGATCCAAAGAGGAAAAAGAATAAAATAAACGCTCTATGATGGATGAAAATAGAATAATAGTCTAAACTAAATATAATCATGATCTATGGGTAGCCGTTAAAGATAGTCTAAAAAAATAGAGCAATCGGTGAGAGTTATTCCAATTAAGTGATTTAATCTGGTATGTATAAAGATTCGAAAAAAATGGGGAGTGCGATCTTCGTAAACATGACATGAATAGATACCTTTATTTATTGTTTTTAACAGTTTGTCCCAGAAAAACTATCTTTATCCCCGAGTTTCGACTAAAGGTTTGGCAAAGTTTTTCTGTTTTTATAGTTAAAATAACGTGTACGCACTTATCCAAAAACCTAATAGGAATCACTATTCACTCGCTTTATGAAACTTTATCATTATTTTATCATTATGTAGGAGAGATGGCCGAGTGGTTGAAGGCGTAGCATTGGAAATGCTATGTAGGCTTTTGTTTACCGAGGGTTCGAATCCCTCTCTTTCCGTACCCTTCACGTAATTCACCAATCTTATTGATAAGATATCATAACAATGGGCACCATCATTCCAACAGTTAGGACTTTCCTTGATATGGTTTCGCTATTCCTAATCCAAATTTATGTAGTATGTAAAATACTAGAAAGAATGGACAAGGAATGAAGATCTCCCTATGATACACGAATGGGAAAAAAATACCTAGATAAACTCCCTTACCTCGAGTCTCTTTATCTGGGTGAAAGGGAGGGCAAAAATGTCCGAATCCTTCTTTTTTTAGTTAGGTTTAAGTCTGACGAGAATAATATTCTACAACCAGCAATTCATTTATTTTCAAACCGACCCATTTACTATCTAGTATTTGATTGACCGATGCTTTATATTGGAATGGGTGAAGACTCAAATGTTTTGGCAATTCCTCACGGGAGGCTGAATCAAGATAATTTTGAACCAAAGACTTAGATTTTTGTTCATTTCTCACTGTAATAATATCTCGGGGTTTGCAGCGATAACTTGGTATATCTACTATACCACCATTAACTAAAATATGTCTATGGTTAACCAATTGGCGGGCTTGAGGAATAGTCGAAGCCATACCTAATCGAAAAAGGATGTTATCCAATCGCATTTCAAGTAATTGTAGTAAAACTTGACCTGTTGAACCTTTTGCTTTTCCGGCAATATGAACGTATTTAAGTAATTGTTGTTCTGTAAGACCATAATGAAAGCGCAATTTTTGTTTTTCTTCTAAACGAATACGATATTGAGATTTTTTACTGGGGCGTAATTGGTTTCTAAGATCGTTTCCGGCTCTAGGCTTTTTAGTAGTTAGTCCCGGTAAAGCCCCCAGACGACGTATTTTTTTGAAACGAGGCCCTCTATAACGCGACATAAAGACTCCTTATGAAGTTGCATAAACCTAAATGAAACTAAACTAAATGATAAATATAAAAATAGAATATAAATTTGAAATTAAATAATAAATTAATTGAAATTTATTGAAGTATTGTACTACCAAGACGACTTCGAAAGAATAATTAGATGAATTGTATCAATATTCCGGCCTGAATATATTATATATAATTTATAGTATAAATTATATATTTCAAATCTTAAATAATAAATATAAAACTGAATTAATATAAAACTTTTAAATACTAAAAAATAGTAAATAATATTAATATTTAAGAATATAAAAAAGAATTAAGGGTTCTTTTAGTAATTGGTCTACATAGATCAACCCCCCGCAACTTTTTTTTAATTGGAAGTTCTTATGAGATAATAGATGGTTACCCTTTGGGAAAAAGGGAAGAAGCCTTTTAAATTTCTTTGATTTCACATTATCAACTATGGAAAAAATAAAAATCAAACATATTGAGAAAAGCCTGCTATCGGAGTCGAACCGATGACCATCGCATTACAAATGCGATGCTCTAACCTCTGAGCTAAGCGGGCTCGCATACCATAAATTCTACACACATAGGAAGTTAGTAAACTACTGGAATCTTAGCTATTAAAATCTTAACTCTTCACAATTAATATGACTCTATTTTATATATATAATAAAAAAAAAGAAAATATTTTAATAGTTTAGAACATATTAATTAATGCATTAATATAATATATATATTAATTGCGATCTATTTATCATATTAAAATAGGATTATCAATAATCAATATCTTTATTAGCTTAATTCGATAGTAAGTAATTAGATAGTAATATTTTTTTTAATTCAAATGAAATTTGAATTAAAAATTCTTTATATCTAAATTCTATTTCTTTTACTAATAATTTTTTTTTTTATTTTTTCATTTTTAAATGAAAGTATTAATTTGATTCCATTTTTTTTACATAATTGACATAAACTAATTTCTATTTAATAATATGATTTAATTATCAATTAAATTATTATAACCTTACTTTCTAATTTAATTAGAATCTTATTCTATAAGATTCTAGAATATATTATAGATAATGTATATCTAATACATATTGGATACATTAGAATATTCATATTCTAAATAATTTCATTTTTAGTTTTGTTTTTTTTAAATAAAAAATGAATTATTAGTTATAGCCATTAGATTCATTTTGGCTATTAAATATTTATTTAATTTAAAATTTCCTTTTAGTTATTTTTAGTTCGGAAAGATAAGAACTAAGACGAAAACAAAAGAATCGACCGTTGAAGTATTCAAAATTGTACGATAAAAACGATATAAATAGGGGAAATTCAAATAGATATATATATATCTATATATATAAGATATACATTAATAAGTAGAATTATAATCTAGACGTAGTAATTATTAATTACTAGTAATATTACTAATAGATTAGTAATCTATATACTATATTATAGTATATATGGATCGATCAATATTGAATTAATGTTAATTAATTTTATAGGCCAGGCCCATCATAATATTAATATATAAATGAAAGAAAAAGGAAAACGTTATCATAATGAGATCCTAATCACAAAGAATAAAGAAGAAAAAGGGGGATATGGCGAAATTGGTAGACGCTACGGACTTAATTGGATTGAGCCTTGGTATGGAAACCTACCGAGTGATAACTTTCAAATTCAGAGAAACCCTGGAATTAAAAATGGGCAATCCTGAGCCAAATCCGGTTTTATGAAAACAAACAAGGGTTCAGAAAGCGATAATAAAAACAGAAAGGATAGGTGCAGAGACTCAATGGAAGTTGTTCTAACAAATGGAGTTGGCTACTTTGCGTTAGTAAAGGAATCCTTACATCGAAACTCCAGAAAGGATGAAGAATAAATGTATATATGTACTGAAATACTATCTACAAATGATTAATTACAACCCGAATTCATGTTTCTTTTAATTTTAAAAGAAATTAAAAGAATTCTTAATGAATTAATTCTAAGTTGAAAAAAGATATCAAATCATTTCCTACATCAAAATATGATAGCTTTTTTGAATAATTGATTAATCGTACGAGAATAAAGATAGAGTCCCATTCTACATGTCAATATGGACAACAATGAAATTTATAGTAATAGGAAAATCCGTCGACTTTTAAAATCGTGAGGGTTCAAGTCCCTCTATCCCCAAAAAGGCCCATTTGATTTCCTAATTAGTTATCCTATCTTCTCAGTTCGTTAGCGGTTCAAAATTCCTTCATTGATTCGAATTGGATCTGAACGGAAATTTTTTTCTTATCAAAAGATTTGTGATATATATGAAAAAGGTACAAATGAACATCTTTGAGAAAGGAATCCTTATATTCTATTCAATTTGAATAATTAATCATTCATTTAATTATTCATATTTTACTGAAACTTAAAAAGTCCCCCCAATTTTTTGAAGATCCAAAAAATTGCACCGGGATATGGATAAGACTTTGTAATCCCCCTTTCATTTTTATTTTTAATTGACATACACCCAAATCTTGTATTAAAATGAAGATGGTGCGTCATCAATGGTCGGGATAGCTCAGCTGGTAGAGCAGAGGACTGAAAATCCTCGTGTCACCAGTTCAAATCTGGTTCCTGGCACATGAGCAATTTGTATGAGTATCTATTCTACAAATTAATTGATATGGGTCGACATCCATATTCATTGAATAGTATAAATCATGATGCAAATTTATCCATCTAAGTATCTGAAGATGTACCTATTCTCTATTCTATCTTTAGAATAGTTAAAAGAATATATGTAGATAAAATATGTAAAATACTATGTTAAAACTTCATACATATTACAAAAAGTAGTTGGGCGAAAGACCTAAACGTCTAGTCTATGGGAGTTGAAGGGCGGGAATTCCCAAGATTCATCTCATATACAGTACAAATCTAATCTCCTTTCATTTTTTTTTTTTCTATTTTATTTTCAGATTCTATTTCGTCATTTCCTCTTATGCGACTTTCTGGAGTCTCATCTAAATGACGCGCGTGGTACATAGTTCCGCATCATCAATTCTTTGGGTTTTATCCTATTGACTGGGCTCATCCCCCAAAAGTCTCTTCAAAATCGGAAAAAATTAATGAATACCTATAATTGTATTACCTTTTTTTTATCTCTTATCTATAATATCTGAACGAGACGTCATCTCTTTGAATATCTAGAGTTGTAGTTATTGAAGAAGTGAATATTTGTTTCTGATTATTCAATGAGCGTCTTGTATTTCATAAAAATTAGGAGCAATATAATCCTTACGTAAAGGCCAGCCTATCCAACTTTCAGGCATTAAGATACGTTTCAGACGCGGATGATTATCATAAGAGATTCCCAACATATCATAAGATTCTCTTTCTTGAAAATCTGCACTTTTCCAAATCCAGAAAACAGAAGGAATTCTAGGATTCCATCTTTGGGCAAATACTTTTATACATACTTCTTCCGGTTGATCTATCCCATATTCTATTCT